AAAAAATTCACATTATATTTTTCAAACAAAACCAATTTAACAAAAAAACATCCCTTAACAGACACACTTTCAAGACTCAGCGCAGAAGACTAAAAAGCCTCAATTTTAAGTTGCAAACCTAACCTTTTAATTTAAAGTACTACACTATTAGATACTAAGAATAACCCCAATAACCCCAAATATAAACCATACCATAAACAAACACCCAAACAATATCAACAAAATGCCAATACCAAACGGCCGCCCACATTCCAAAATAAAAATGGTTAAAACTAAAATGAAAATTTAAAAGCCGAAACCAACAAACTACAAGAAAGATAGTTCCAATAATTACATGAAGACCATGAAAACCAGTTAAAAGAAAAAAACTAGAACCATAAATTCCATCTCCAAATGAAAAAGAAGCCCAATAATATTCCAAAGCCTGAAGATAAGTGAAACATAAACCTAAACAAATAGTTACCATTAAAGCCACCAGACCAGACTCTTGATAATAAAAAGTATCAACATTTTTTTTCATCCCATTAACAGATTTTTTAAAAGGAGTCAACACACTTAAAGGCACACTCATATTAAAATTCAAACAATTATGAGCTTTAACACAACAAAGAGCTCAGTTAGCAGTAACTCTTGACCCTAACAAAACAGCAGTATTTAAAAGTGCCATCTTTCCGGGTCTTAAGGGCTTAATACCCCGTGGAGGCCAAAACCCAACCCCATGAATGGAACTTTCTCCAACAGCACAGTATACAAAAGCCCCAAGTAAACCAGCGAAAAAAAAAACCTCAGAAATAATAAAAAGACGAAACCCCCAGACATAAGCACGAAGAACATAACTTCTTCACTGACCTAAATAAGTTCTCTCTTTAACAACATCACTTCATCAATTAGCCATAATAGTAATAAGCAAACCAAAACAAACAACAAAAGAAACTCAAAACCCCCACCTAGCGCCCTCACAAACAAAAATAAGAAGAGTAGAACATAAGCCTAAAACAGCAACAGCAGCCGTTACAGGCCAAGGCCTAGGACCTAACAATTGATAACCAGTTCGAGCCATAAAAAAGTAAACAGAATTGAACTGCTTGTATAAAAGATTAGAAATCTTTTTACGACCCACACTTTTCAACACATAACATAAATTACACCAAACCATCATATTGCACATTTCTATAGAAAGAAGGAAAATTTTATTCCTATAACTAAGGTTACAACTTAACACTTCAACAGACGCCTTTCCTATTAAACTTAAAAACAAAAACAAATAAAGTCCAGAGCACAAAGCTTCCTTTAAGTTTGCAACTTAACGTTCTAAACAAGTAAACTACAAGACCAAAATAATCAAAATTATTATTTATAATATACATATTTATGATTAAAACTATAAAACACAAACCGCAACATATTATAGACAACTTAACCTAATTATAAAACAACAAAAAAACTTTTTAACTTTATAAAATAAAAACCTATATAATAGCTTCTGTTGCAATCATCGACGCCAGTTTCTACTAACGTCACTATGTTACGACTTACCTCTTCTTACGAAAAGGACGCCGGGCGATTTGTACACATTTTCGTACTCTATTCAAATTTCTTTCATATAAAAAATTTTACTATTAAGTCCACCTTCAGAAACACCTTTCAGAACATTAACAACAAATCTTAACTAAGACTTAACCTAATAGATCTTCCATCCGTTTTATTTCATAATTGTAACTCAGCTAACCCCTTTAAAACACCTACGTGTTTACCTGAATTATTACAAATAATTAAAAAATTTAATATTTGTTCAACGCGAGTCAATTTTTAAAAACCCACTAACAACGGCGATATGAAAGGAAAATTAAAGGTAAGATTTTCGAGGATCATCGATTTAAACGCCAAGTTCCCCTAAAAGGTTACAAAATACCGCCAACTTTCATAAGTTATAAAACATATTAAAACGTTCATTATACCCGTAGATAACTAGTTTCGACATAAATAAAAGGGTATCTAATCCTTGTCTTTTAAAACAGCTTCCTCAGCTTAAATTTTTAAAACCCCAAAACACACAGCATCATCAGAAACACAATCCGACCACGATTATTACACATTTCACCGTTAAATCCGCCGATAAAACTTTAATTAATTTAAACTTTACTGACCTACGAAAATATTAATTTGAAGGTGGTGTCTAACCGCGAATGCTGGCACACCATTCATCCCTCCTTAAAACAATTCCCTACTCTATATTTCTATAATACGCAAAATTTAACTGCTGATGTTGAGAAATTAAATCATCCATTAACGTAATTCTAACCCAAAACAATAGGCGATAAACTAATAGATACAATTAGAAAACAAAAAAACTATTAAAATTTTTCCTAACCAACTTCCCCTCTCAAGACCTCTTTGAATTTCATGCAAGACAATTGTATAGTAATTAACTAATATAGTGCTGAAAGCCCACACCTCTAACCTATAATACATTTAAAATTTACCAAACCAAAACCAACTCTAATATTCAACCTTAAACTAGGTCCAAAAAACCATTTAACTGAAGTTTACAAAACTCCCATTATAAACTTTAACTACAGACCCATTTCAAACTATAACTTTAAACCAACCAACTAACAACAACCCATAAATATACTAACACATAAAACTCCTAAAACATAACCTCATTATACCTAAGCTTGCTTTCCAACTCCTTTCGATTAACAGTCAAACATTCTAAGTAAACTAAAGCTTACACTAAATAAAATGAGGTAAACTTTTACTCCTTACGAGCCGAAATCGTACACGCTAATGTTACGCCACTCATTTATACACAGAAACTAAAAAATCCTACATCAAACCAAAAACCAAACAACTACACTTTAATAGAGAACCTTATAAAAGATTTCTTAAAAATTCAAAATTTTTCGTGCCAAACACACCCCCCTATTACTTTTTTAACAATCTGTCCTTACCCATAGCAACCCATCCCTCTCTATTTACTACCTATTCCACTGAACTAAAACAACATTTAACATAAAACTTTTACAGTTTTTACTAATCAATCTGTCCTTACCCATAGCAACCCATCCCTCTCTATTTACTACCTATTCCACTGAACTAAAACAACATTTAACATAAAACTTTTACAGTTTTTACTAATCAATCTGTCCTTACCCATAGCAACCCATCCCTCTCTATTTACTACCTATTCCACTGAACTAAAACAACATTTAACATAAAACTTTTACAGTTTTTACTAATCAATCTGTCCTTACCCATAGCAACCCATCCCTCTCTATTTACTACCTATTCCACTGAACTAAAACAACATTTAACATAAAACTTTTACAGTTTTTACTAATCAATCTGTCCTTACCCATAGCAACCCATCCCTCTCTATTTACTACCTATTCCACTGAACTAAAACAACATTTAACATAAAACTTTTACAGTTTTTACTAATCAATCTGTCCTTACCCATAGCAACCCATCCCTCTCTATTTACTACCTATTCCACTGAACTAAAACAACATTTAACATAAAACTTTTACAGTTTTTACTAATCAATCTGTCCTTACCCATAGCAACCCATCCCTCTCTATTTACTACCTATTCCACTGAACTAAAACAACATTTAACATAAAACTTTTACAGTTTTTACTAATCAATCTGTCCTTACCCATAGCAACCCATCCCTCTCTATTTACTACCTATTCCACTGAACTAAAACAACATTTAACATAAAACTTTTACAGTTTTTACTAATCAATCTGTCCTTACCCATAGCAACCCATCCCTCTCTATTTACTACCTATTCCACTGAACTAAAACAACATTTAACATAAAACTTTTACAGTTTTTTCTAATCAATCTGTCCTTACCCATAGCAACCCATCCCTCTCTATTTACTACCTATTCCACTGAACTAAAACAACATTTAACATAAAACTTTTACAGTTTTTTCTAATCAATCTGTCCTTACCCATAGCAACCCATCCCTCTCTATTTACTACCTATTCCACTGAACTAAAACAACATTTAACATAAAACTTTTACAGTTTTTATTAACAATTTTCTTCAACCTTATACCCCCCCACCACCGTCTCAGCTTTTCACAACATAATTAACTAGACAAAAAAAAGTTTAAACTAAAAACACATACCAACTGACAACTAAAATAAAACAAGAGCGTAATCGAAAATTTTATGTCACCAAAAAAACCCCTCAACAAACCGACAAATTTTATATGGGTTTTTCATCCAAAATTTTGAAGAAAAAAATAGAAATTTTCAAAAAAGCACACAAAAATTTTTGAACGGTGAAAACCAGTTTTAAGACCTTAATTGAAAACAAAAACCCTATGATTAACGCCCAACTAACAACTTAAAATAGTTAAAAAGCTTTAAAATTCTCCATTTTCTCTATAAAAAAAATTTCCCTACAAATCGCCTACTAAACTACCTCAAACTATCACAGGCCGAAACCGGAAACAAAAGAACAAACAACCTAATTTATTCATCATTTCACCTCAAACACAAAACACAAATTATATTTATTAATCACATTCCCCTCCCCCCCTTAAACCCCCCCTCCCCCTAATTAAAGAACATAATAAGTTTAATACAAAAAAATGTTATAATTTTATAAATATAAGCTCATTTTCTTTCAAAAAACAAGCTTATATTTATAAAATTATAACATTAACAACTAAAAACGTCCAAAGACCAATTTTAGTTAAACTCAAAGAAAAGGAAAAAACCACAAAATATATAGCACTAGGTCCGGTAAGAAAGATGAGGTGGGGGAGGGTCTGTCCCGTGGGGACCCTCCCATCCCACCTCACTTTCCCAAGCCACCGACCTAGTGCTATATATTGTGGATCCCTTAAAATTAACCAAAAATAGAATTCTAATTTTTTTTTTTTTTTTAAATTGCTATAGTTAACAACTATAGCAACTTTTTCAACTTTTTCCTTAAAAATAAGAATGTTCTTCTGTTAATAAGTTAAGATTCTTATCATCTTTACTTTATTTTCTTTTTTCCCCCCCCCCATTTTCCCCCCCCCCATTTAAGCTTGCTCCGCTAAACGAGACCCGCGGCCAGTACACGGTAAACCTGGTTGCGTCCAGATAATCATAGAATACAGTTAGACTTATTAAATACCAAAATTAATAATATCACTGAAAGCATAAAAAATTTTACTTTTTTATACCACTTCTTCTCCCTTTATAAAGAATTGTTTATAAAAGATTTAGCCCCCCACTATATCTCAAACTCAAAAAGACTAAATATAAGTAGACCAACTACCTCAACGCTTAGCTTAATAAGAAGAACACTTTTACAATCATACCTATAAGCACTAGTGTAAAATTAAAGCAATTACACTGCTCTGTAAATATACATCTTTCGGACTCGAAGCACCCTAGATTGGCACATTTACACTAAGAAAGCACCCTCTATACTTTAATTTAAGACAAAATATTTCCGAAACTTTTCTGTCTTAATTAAATATTAACCCCAAACATTCTTAATGTATTTAATCACTAATAAAAAACCAAATTTTAATCTAAACACCTTAATAACCAAAATAACCAATACAACAGTTCTAACAGAAACCTTCTGTTTGGAAGACAGAAATACTATTTTATACTACTATTGCTTCTATACCTTTTATCAAAGCTTAACATATTAAGAGAAGAAAACTTCATCTTTAAAGCTTAAATTTAACGCATATTAATTCTGCCACCTTAATAATGAATGTTTTAGCGGACACTATAATCGACTTTAGCTGCTTCAAAACTATGTTCTTAATTAAACTACCAAAACAACACTTTAACTTTCCACCACTTTATTCTTTGACAACAACTGCTTTTTAAGGTTAAAAACCTCACGCTTTAATATAATAAGCTACAAAGAAAAAGATAAATTTAAACACATCTCCAAAACTAAAAAAGGAAAGGGTAATACTAAAACCACATTTCTGGTGTAAACAGAACACACTTATTTATGCTACTTCCCGTAACCTCTAAACTAAACAGCACTAACTATTAAATATTCTACCACACAACACTTAACGATACCATTTACAAAACCAACACTCCAAAAACTAAACCCTGAGACAAAGCGAAGAGAAAATAAATTCATAATCTGGTTATGAGCCAGACAACTTCTACATTAGTTTACCTTCACACCAGAACATGGGAAACTACCCTCTTTAGTACTTGAAATACCACAGTCTAAAATAACTTAAAGCTCTTAACAGTAAACCTAAACCCAATTACCTAATTCTACAAACATTTTACTGAACTAAAGCACCCTCATATCATTTAGATATAGAAGCACTAAAAACCATAGCCAAGAAAAGCAAAACAGCCAACCATACAACAACAAGAGAGTAATCCTCAGTAAAATAAGAAATCTCAGTATAACTTAAAAACATACCAGACACGTCTTCATTACTACCACTACCAATAAAAGGAGAGACAACACAAGCAAGAAAAAAACACAAAACACCCAAACGCCCAGAAACTTTACGACTAATACCAAGATCCTTAAGAATTCTAATTTTTTTCTCTAAATCTTTCTTATCTTCATAATTATAACCTTCAAAGGGAACCAAAGAAATTGTATAAGAAAACACCACTAATACCCCAGCCACCATAACCATAAAAGCACAAAAACTGAAAATAGGACCATAATAACAAATAACCACACCTATAAAGACAGAGAAAATCAAAAGACCCATACCCAAAACTAACGGGTGAGAATAAAACACTGACAACTGAAAAGCCAAACCAAATACAAAAAAAACAAATAATTCTAACACTACTTCATTTTACCAAACAAATCAAACCTTCAACTTAACAACCAAAAGTAAAACTATCAAAAAAAAACCAAAATCCATAACAAAATTCCAAAACACAAAAGAAGACCTAAAGGCCGAAAGTTTACGGCACGAACACTATTAGTACCTTTATTAAAAAAACTTTTTAAACCACCTTTTCAAATAAAACCCCGAATTCAACCTATATCAATAAAATTCATTATTAAAGAAAAAAAATGCAAAAATAAACTTCTAATAACCCCTCCACTTAAGAATTTTATAAATCATAATTGACCCACAAAATCATGAAAACCTTGCTTATAAAAAGACTCCTCCATAAGCCAAAACAAAAAAAGCAAATTAACTACCCAGAACCCAACTAAAAGCAGTCCACCATAAAACATATAAACGGATATAAAGCTATAGAAATTCATTTTCATTATAAAGCTTTGAAACAAAACGCCAGAACCAACAGCCCCCACACTCATCAACAACAAAGAACTATTCAAGTAAAAGTTATCACTTTTAAAACTCACTATACAAAAAGACATTTGATAACTACACAATAGTCAAATCATACGAAAAGAGTAGCCAAAAGTAAAAACTAAAGATAAATAAACTAAACCAAAACCAATTAAAGAAGAATAACCACTTAAAAAGCTACTAACAATTAACTCTTTAGAGTAATAGCCTGACAAAAAAGGAAAACCAACCAAACACAGGTTAGAAATAATAAACAACCTAAAAACTAAAGGTATCCTGATCCATAAAGAACCTAAAAATCGTGCATCCTGAACCCCCCCTGAATAAAAAATTACTCTTCCTACACACAAAAATATTAAAGCTTTAAAAAAAGCATGGACCAATAAGTGAAAAAACCCAATACTAACAGCCCCTACTCTAATACTTAATATTATTATACTTACCTGGCTCAAAGTAGACAAAGCAATAACTTTCTTAACATCAACTAAACTTAAAGCCCTTATCCCAGCCATAACCACAGTTACCAAAGAAAATATTATTAAAAAACAACTACAAAACTCCACTGCTAAATCCCCAAAACGAATAAGAACATAAACCCCCGCAGTTACTAAAGTAGAAGAATGTACCAACCTAGAAACAGGAGTAGGAGCAGCCATAGCTTCAGGAAGCCAAGCGGAAAATGGCATAACTGCTCTTTTAGTTATTCTTCCCAAAATCAACAAAATGCCTAACATATACAGCACATTGCTCCTAAAAAAATTTTTAATAAAAGCCACATCAAATATAGAAAACCTCAATCTAAACCTCATAAAAGCAACACCCACAACAAAGAACATGTCTCCAACACGATTAGATAAAGCAGTAATTATACCAGCTGACAAAGAATCTCAGTCCGTATAATAAACAACTAACAGAAACGAGGTAACCCCTAAACCATCCCACCCTACCATTAAAGATAAATACCCGGGAAACAAAACCAACAAAACTATAGAAAACACAAACAACATTAAAACATATAAAAAACGACAAAAGAACTTATCATGAGCTATATAAAAACCTGAAAACAAAGTAACACAACCAGAGATATACAACACTACTCTTACAAATATGCAAGAAGTAAAATCCAAAACCATAGGAAAGCACACATCCATACCTATTCGACCAGTCAACTCCCACTCTAAAACCAAACAATAAACCCCACAAAAATTAGAAAAGCACAAATAACAAAAGAAAAAAAAAAAAGAAAAAAGTACCCCACCAGTTCGCCCTACTATAAATATTATTTCTTTCTTTAACACTAAAACACCACATAAATGATAGCCACCTATCCTATCCGTTTTACCCTTTACTAGTACTTCCACTCTAACCTCCCTTCGTTAACTTCATGAGCCAAGCCAACAATTAAGATTAATAAAAACATAAAGCACATGCATTTTCTAAATATTCTCATCTTTAAGAAAACCATTTTTAGACTGATAATATAAGGGAACAAAAGCACCATTTCTACATCAAACACCAAAAATAGCAACGCCACTAGAAAAAACCGCATAGAAAACGGCATCCGAGACCTGCTCAAAGGGTCAAACCCGCACTCAAACGCCGTTAACTTGGCTACCTCGTACCGCCATTTTTGCCCAACAGCTATTCCCAAAAAAAGCAAACCTAGGGTTATTAAAAAAATAAAACACATGTAAAATACCCCTCTTAAAAAATTACTTATTCTATTACTAAAAATCCTAATAGTTAAAACCTCATAAAAAGAAACACTTAATATAAAATCCATTCAGTTTCAAATATAACTTAATCTACTTACTTAAAAAACGCACTCGTCGCAACCCTGTCACCGTCGCTCAACTTTAAGGGTGCTTCATAAACATAAAATACCAATAAACCAGTAAAAATACACGCCTGTAACACACTTACAGCCAATTCAACCACAAACATAAATATTTCAATAAAAAAAATACTTCTACGCCGTACTAACAATAAAACAAACGTAATAGCCGGTACAATTAGAGAGTTAAAAAAGTAATTTACAACCCCCTTTGATTCCGATCTTAAACTACCAAAATTACCTTCATATCAAAAAAAAGGTAAAAACAAACCAACACAAACATTTCCGATTAGCCTTATAATAATCTGACCAATAATAACATTTATCACCAATCGACATGTTAAAGTCAAGGGCCGTGCCAAAAACCTAACCACTTCTGAAAGCATAACTATAGCATTAGGCACCAAATAACCCCCTTCTTGAACCAAACCAACTAACACAAGACGCCAATTAGGACTTATATATAAAAACACAGTAGCAAATCAAAAAGGTAAAGCAAATCTTCCAATTAATAAAAAATGTGCTGACAATGGGTAATGGTAAGGTATATTACCACTAACATTAAGCCTTAATAAAACTAAAAATAACGTCACAAACAAATGTGGAGTACCACCTATTCATTTTACTTCCTCAGATATTTTTAACCCAAACAATTTTATAAACCAAATTAAAACCCTATCTATAAAGTTAGGAGAAAACCAATAAACTAAAAAACAAATAGTAAAAAAATAAATTAACAAACTAGAAAACCATATAGATAACCTCAAAAACCTAAATCTTGCCCCCCAAGAATAATCAAAAATAGTAAATAGATCCCCTATCATAAGCTTTTAAACGATTCGAACGTTTTTAGATTAATTTCAAAATAATCAATTTCCAAACAAAAGCCTCTCAGAGAAATATAACTCATCTTCAACTTGAAAAACTGACGTGTTATTTACACCACAAGAAAATTGATTAATTTCTATTTTCTTTGCCTCCACAAAACAACATTTTTTATAAACTAAATCAACACTTTAAAATTAAACAAAAAAAAAATCCAACCCCACAGACCTAATCAAAAGAAACAAAATTAAAAATAAAACACTATAAATATAACGCGGTCTAACTCCTCAAATAGGATTAATGTATTCTCTCACTATTCCATGATTTACCCAGTTATACAAACTTAAAGAATAACAACCAGTTAAAAATACCATCAACCCACAAGGAACAGCAAAAACCCAATTAACCCAAATCATACTAACTACACAATAAACCTCACTAAAGAAATTTAGTGACGGAGGAATACTTATGTTAACAATGCAAGAAAGAAACCAGCAAACTGAAAAAATGGGAAACAACCGTAAAACCCCCTTTCTCAAAACAACATTTCGCGTTCCTACTACCTCATATACTATGGCCGCCATAGAAAAAAGAGCAGGAGAACATAGGCCATGAGCAAAAAGAAGACTAACCGCCCCTATTTTACCCAAAGGATATATTTTTAAAATACCCCCCAAACAAATAGATATGTGGCCAATAGAAGAATAAGCAATTATAGACTTTAAATCGTTTTGAGTCAAACATACACACCTTTTAATTAGACCACCTCAAACTTTAAACATTATAGTAAACAAAATTACTTTTATCATAGAAACTTGAGTTATTCAAAGAAAACGAAGAACCCCATAAGCCCCAAACTTCAATAAAACCCCAGCTAAAAGCATTGACCCGCTTAAAGGTGCCTCAACATGTGCCTTGGGCAATCATCCATGGAAAAAAAAAATAGGCAACTTAACCAAAAAAGGTAAAAAAACAAAGACTCATACTACCCTAGAACTAGAAGAAATAAACTCCACACCTAAACTTTTACTAAGAAGCATATTATCTCTACCCACCATAAACCAAAACATTACCAAACAACAAAGTAAAGGTAACGAAGCACTAACCGTATACATTAACATATAAAGACCTGCTTGTAACCGCTCAGGCTGATACCCCCATTTTAAAATTAACCAAAAAGTAGGGACCAAAGAAAACTCAAAAAAAAAATAAAAATCCATCCATCTGCTTACAGAAAAAAAAATTACTCTCCCCAACGTAATTAAAACGATAAGCTGAACCATTTCAATCCTGTTTCGATCAAATATACCATTATTAAACTTCAATTCTTTACACCTTGCTCCTAAACTAGTTGCGAACACCAAAAAACACAAAACTACTAATAGCTGAGATAACTGGTCTATTCCAAACCACTCTCTTGATAAATAATAATAATTATGCCCTGAGTCCATTAATAACATAACTAACCTACATATAGCAGTAACAACACACCAACTACCTCAACTAAACTCAAAAAGAGTAATAAAATATATTACAACAATTGGAAAAACTCAACTCATACTACCTTAAAAACCTATAGGGCCGCTTAGAAATCCATCATAAAGAACAAAACAAAAACAAGAACACAAATCAAACATAAAAGAAAAGAAACAAAGAATAAATAGGTGCAAATTGAGCCATAACTAAAATACTCATTTCTATAGTTTCACTACAGTGTTAAACACTACTTCTGGATCCTTTCGTACAATAGAAATAGTAAATAAGGATAGAAACCAATCTAGCTCACGCCGATCTTAACTCAAATCATGTAAGAAATTAAAAAACGAACAGTTTTCCTCCTATAGCTCCTGCGCCATAAAGGTTTCTTAATTCAACATCGAGGTCGTAAACTCTTTTATCGATACAATTACAAAAAAAAATTACGCTGTTATCCCTGCGGTAACTTTTGCTTTTAAACCATCATACAGGGTCTTTATCCAACAAGATATCGTTTAATAGACTTCTGTTGCCCCAACAAAAATTCAAAACTAAAATAAATTTTCCACACCCAATTTCAAAAATTAATAAAATCTTTATTGCAATAACACTTCTTAACTAAGACATGAGTCATAACAACAAAACTAATTTAACAAAACAAAACAAATAAGGTAAAAAATTAAATATACTAGGTTTTAATTAAGTTCGACAGGGTCTTCTCGTCTTTTACAAAAACTCAAGCTTTTTCACTTGAAAAGAAACTTCTACTTATTATATTGGAAACAGTCTCTCCGTGTCCAACCATTCATACAATCCCTCAATTAAAGGGCTACTCACCGTGCTACCTTAGCACAAATAAAGCGGCCGTTAAACTACTACAGTCACCGGGCAGGTCAAACCTTTTATATGTGTAAAACAAAAGGCCATGTTTTTGATAAACAGGCACAAAGAAAATTTGCCGAGTTCTTTCAATACAATTTTTAATAATTCCAAACTAATAAATATTAACCGAAACTATAACAAATAACACTTTTTATGTGTATTAATCCACCAACACATCCCATCATCACTTTAAAAACAAATCAAAAATATTTTACCTCTTAATTCAGTATCATTTAGTTACTAATCTTATACTAATCTCAATACAAAAAATTATTATACTTATGAAGATACTAAAAAATCAACTTCATTATAGTTCACTTTATAAAAAAGTTTAAAAGATAAGCAATATAAACTCTACTCTTTCCTAAACAAAATATTAAAATACTTCTAAGCTAGGCCCTAAAAGTCTGAGTATAAACCTTATTAAGTCTGTTATAAACACAAATAAAAACTCTACCCCATACGTAAATATGTTTCTCCTCAAACTAGCTATCAACTTATTCGACAAACATGTCACCTCTATCGTTAATTTTAATGACTTTTATGCAACAAAAACAAAAAAACAATAGCTCTTAAATTTTCAAGAACATATATCAATATAATATCTCTATAAGCCATTCTACAAAAAGTACATACATCAATCATTTTTACTCCAAAATTTTAACTTTCTTTAGAATACTAAATTTTTATTTCTTTAACAATACCAAAAACAAAGTAAATTCTTTTATTATATAGACATGACTAATGAAAACAACCTAGTAATAAACTAAGAATTTTGTTCATATTCATCTTCATAGACACTACCAAGATTAGTATAACTAGTTTCTTTACAACCATCACCATACACATCAGTAACTCTGTACACATTATCAAAGATCATATTCTCCCAAAAAAACCATGTAATAGGATAAATAATATAGAACAAAAAATACAAAACACTAGCAACCATCCCTACAAACTCAAATGGTGGCTCAACAGGACACATCCCAATATAAGTCAAAACAACAAAATTTCTAACAAAAGCCCAAAACACAAACTGAGCCACAGGATTATACTGAGAACCACGTCACAACGACTTAGGATATAAAGGTAAAATATACAAAATGAGAACAGAACCTGCTAAAGCCATAACACCACCTAATTTATTAGGAATTCTACGCAAAATAGTATAAGCAAACAAAAAATACCACTCAGGCTGAATATGAAGAGGAGTTTTTATAGGGTCAGCAGGAGTAAAATTAGTAGGATCCGAAAACAAATCAGGCTCACAAAATACAATAAGACACAAAGCTCCAACCATAATAACAATACCAACCAAATCTTTTAACACATAATATCTGTGAAAAGGAACAGCTTCTGCATCCGAGTCAATCCCCAAAGGGTTTCCTGAACCCGTATCATGTAAAAACACAATATGAACCCCCACTAAAACTATAAGAATAAAAGGAGCTAAAAAATGAAACACAAAGAATCGTTTTAAAGTAGCATCTCCTACACAAAACCCACCTCATAGCCACTCAACCAAGGAAGGCCCAACATAAGGAATAGCACTAAATAAATTAGTAATCACAGTGGCCCCTCAAAAGGACATTTGACCTCAAGGAAGAACATAACCAGTGAAAGCAATAGCTATTAGAACAACGAACAAAGTACACCCAACTAACCAAGTGTGAGTTATAAAAAAAGAATGATAAAAAATACCTCGTCCAATATGAGCATAAATACATCCAAAAAAAAAAGAAGCCCCATTAGCATGTGCCCTACGTAAAAATCAACCACCATTAACATCTCGCATAATATGGACAACAGAATCGAAAGCTTGACTAACTTCAGGAGTATAGTGAACCGCTATCAAAAGACCAGTAAAAATTTGCATTACCAAACAAACTCCCAACAAAGAACCAAAATTCCAAAAAATAGTTAAATTAACAGGCGCTGGTAAATCGTACAAAACCGAAGAAAGAACTTTTAAAAACCGATTTCGATATCGTATCCTATATTTCAACTTATTTAATCTTGAAGAACAAACCACAACTAAAAAACAACAATACTACAACATCAAGACAGCTAACCAGTAACATTTTTAACTTCCAAAGCTAAAGTTTTATTATAAACTACATCTTGATTCACTAAACAAAACAAATAATCTCTAATTTATAGACTCTATATAATCTAACACAGAATCAGTCTCTAGAACATTTGTTTTAATAATCCAATCTAAATCCATTTTATTTACAGAAAAAACAACAATAGGCATCTGACTGTGGCCTGCTCCACAAAGCTCATAACAAAAACCAAACGAAACCCCAGAACGCAAAGGAACCACTTTCAAAGAGTTTACACGTCCAGGCACCGCATCTGCTTTTACCCCAAGCTCTCTAACACCCCACCTATGCATTACATCAGCAGTATGAACTAACACCTCATTTTTTTGATTACGAGCCAAAAAACACGGAGCTCTTACGTCTTGATTACGAAACCCTGTTGATTTTAACCTATAAAGACTACGATCAATTATAAACTCTTCAGGAACAAGATAAGAATCGTACTTCAAATATCAATCTCCTCTTAAATAAAGACTAATAATACCATGTAAAACCGTATACCGATAATACCCAGGAAAACGTTCACCAACTAAAAATAAAAGATTATCAACTTTATCAGTAAGACCTTCTTTATGCCCATAAAAACCTTCCAATTGATCAAAAACTTCACCACTATACACACTATCCTTTAACCTTGCCACCAAGTTAAGTCACGCAACATCAGGGTCGTTATCTAGAAAATCTCTATTATCATAAACCTCGCCAGAAACAACATTAAAAACAATATCAAAATCAAAGAAATCTCAGCCAAGCAACGCCTTACTAACAACTTTCTCCATATTAACATCTCAACCTAAAACAGAATATTTTACAAAATCACTAAACTCAGATTTATCATCTAAATTAGAAAAATTAGTTTCATAACTGTATTCCCAATACCACTGATGACCAGTAACCTTTATTAGAAACTTAACCTTCTCTCCAACCTCTATATCATATAAATTTTTTAAAGAGACAAAACCCAAACCACATAGAATAAAAAAAGGAAAGGTACTCCAACTTACCTCTAAAAGATTATGACTTTTAACTTTCAAATTTATACTTTCCCCAACAAAAACTTTACTAAACAAACAGAAAACCAAAGAACTTAAAACCAAAACCGAAATAACAACAACAACAATTAAAGCTAAATCATGATAATAAAATAAACGAGCTGCCATCTCTCTATTAAAGTCCGGAAAATTAAATTGACCTCATTTTGCCATCTAAAGCACAACCTCACATCATAAATTAACTTTATAAGTTAAAACTTAAATAGTTTCACTTTAAAACAATCGAAAAATCAATTTGATATCTTTAAACTGACAATTTAACATTTTTAACATAAACTATTTTCGAAACGAAAAAATAAAAAAGCCTTTCACTTCTATTTTATAACCAATCAAACCATACAAAATACTATAACATTAGAGGATATACCACATATTTTACTACATCAAAGTAACCCAATTCTTCTGGCATAATGTCCTATTAAACTCTATAACCTCACACCATCTTAAAAATACCACCTTTTACCAACCCTTTAGTTATAACCTCAGCTCAACAACTTAAAACTTTAAAAAACTAAAACACGAAACTTGTTTCTTTCTACTAAAACGAGAACATAAAATAAGTAAAGCTAAACCTATGACACTTTCAACCACTCTAAAACACAAAATTATATTACAAACATGAAAAGACACCAACCTTAATCTTATTCCACCCAAACACATAGAAACTAAATAAACCAACAAACTCAACAATTCAAAAGTCAATAATAAATTTAAAAAAACCTTATGCTGAAAAAAAGATGAAAAAGAGCAAAGAAAAAAAAAAAAAAAACAAATATCTAAAACCATTACACTTATTTAACACACATATATACATGTGTTATATTTTCTCTCCCCCGCTCACGCTCTTCCTGCGCCCAAAACTACACCCCACACAATAAAAATAAAGGGTAACCAATAACAACATTTACAATGACACTCATAAACCCCACAATAAAATCTCTTTTTTCATACTTTAAACTATGAAGTCTGCACACACTTTTCCCTCAATAAACTACTATATCAATTACAACACCTAAATAAAAATAAATCCTCACTGCTGACCTCATTAAACACAAAATAGAACCCAAAGGAGCAAAATTTCAGCACCTGACTAAAAAATAAACCTTCAAAAAAATTCCTCTAAAAGGGGGAATTCCAGCTAAAGATAGAAAATAAAAAGACACCCACAACAACCTTGTATAATGGCAAACACCACCTTCTTTTAACAAATCAGCATATCTATAAATGCTTAAACTCCACAAACTTAATATGAGTATTAAATTTAATAAACCATAAACAAATAAATAATTTCAAAACAAACCAACTTCAACCAAACAAAGAACAACTAAAAAACCTAAGTGAACTAAAGAAGAATACGCCACCAAAGCACGATAATTTATTGTTCCAATACCACCAACACACCCAACCAAACAAGTCAAAACACCCAAAACCTCTATTACATTTACTACCCTTCTACCTAAACAAAAATTAGACAACAACCACAATGGGGCCACTTTTTGAACTAAAGAAACAACAAAACAAGAAAACCAAGAAAGCGAGCTTATAACTCCCGGCACCCAGAAATGAAAAGGAAAAATACCTAACTTAATAGCTAATCCTATTATTCTAAAACTTTCCACTAAAAACACAAACTCACCATAAACCAACATTAAAAGTCCCAAAACTAAAAAACACGACCCCACTACCTGAATAATAAAATATTTCATTACCCCCTCTCTCTCTTCAACATAAACCCCTCTTATAAAACAAATAGCACCTAAAAAATTGACCTCTATCCCTACCCAAACACCTAAAACACCAGAACTAATTAAAGACACAACTACTCCACCCATTAAAACAATCAAAGCAACAAGAGAACAAATACTATATAATAACCCATAAATTTTAGGCCTGGACACGAACTTAGTCTCTATCATAAAAGAGGGAAACTATCTGAAGAAAATATTAAATTTTCAATTTTTAAAACCACCTCTTTACGTAAATGATACATTAAATGATTGCCAACAACACTTTAGAGTTAAACCGATCTCAGCTAAAAATAGAACAACTTTCTATAAAACCATAAAAAAAACAAAAAAACATAAACTCAAAGGTAAAAACACCTCCCAACAGACCTTCATCAACAAACCATACCGATACCGAGGCAAAGTACCGCGAACCCAAACTAAAAAATAAGCAAAAAAAACTAAAATGAAAGCAAAAACAAAATCACCCCACCATCTCAAAGGAACCAACCACCCAAAATAAAGAGCACCAGTAACCATCCTTATAAACATTATGTTTCTATACTCAGCTAAAGCTAATAAGGCAAACCCAGTACCACCATACTCAACACTATAGCCAGAAACCAGCTCTGACTCCCCTTCTACAAAATCAAACGGAGCCCGATGAGTCTCAGCCAAAACCGCAATTAATCAAAGAATAACTATCTCTTGACCTAAAAAAAAAGTTACAAACGAAAATTGCCGCAATTCTAACAAATCAAAGCTTCCGACTAAAATTAGAGGACAAAACAATAAAGTTCTCAAAAAAACCTCATAAGAAATAGTTTGCGCAACCGCCCGCATAGCCCCCAAAAAAGCATAACGCGAATCGCAAATCCAACCAACCAAAAAGACCCCATAAACACTAAAAGAAGAAACACAAAGAAAAAAAAGAAGCCCAAGCTCAAACTCCACAACAGAGTTATTGTTTGGAAACAAAACCCATAAACTATAAGCACAAAAAAAACAAATAAAAGGACCTAAAAAAAACATAGTTTTAAAAGTAGCTACTGGCACAATTACTTCTTTAGTAAATAACTTCACTCCATCAGCAATAGGTTGAAGGATCCCTTTAAAACTAACCTTATTAGGACCATGACGACGCTGCATTATTCCCAACCCCTTACGCTCAGTAACAATATAGTAAGACACACAAACTATCATAAAAACTCTAACCAAACACTGACTCATTACTAAGGAAGTAACATTACTCTTCTTTAGATCCTAAATCTAATACATAAATCTGCCACCTTAGCCTACAAATTGAAATATCAAAACGACAACTTTTAACTAACCAACATCCTTACTTTTTACTGCTATTCCTCTTAAATACAGACTTATGAACATCTGCATTTGCAAAACCTCAAACATTCTGAGAAAAATTATGAAACTTAGTAGGAAACCCCTTACGAGCTCACTCTGCCTCAGTGTTTATAACTTCTCAAAACACCAATCCACGTTGTGATAAAAAAGCATCAAACAAAATAAATATAAAATGAAACAACCTACATAATCTAATTATGGAACCCCAACTGGAAATAAAATTAAACCAATGTATTCTATCAATATAATCCGTATAACGACGCGGTATACCACTCAAGCCTAAAAAATGTTGAGGAAAAAAAGTCACATTTACACCAATCAACATCCTTACAAACTGAGCTTTTCTTCACACAGGATGTACACCAATCCCAGTAAATAAAGGAAATCAATAATGAAACCCAGCAAATAAACCAAACACTGCACCCATTCTTAAAACATAATGAAAATGGGCTACAACATAATAAGTATCATGCAAAACCACATCCAGAGAAGCTCTAGCAAGAATAACACCGGTCAACCCACCAACAGTAAACAAAAAAATAAAACCCCTTGCTCAGTAAAGCATAACTCAATTTTTAACACCACCACCATACAAAGTAGCAATCCAGCTAAAAATCTTTACACCTGTAGGAATAGCAATAATCAAAGTCACAGTACTAAAATAAGCCCGTCTATCAACATTTATACCAACAGTAAACATATGATGTCCTCAAACAATAAAGCCTAAAAAACCAATAGAAAGAATAGCATAAATCATAGGCACTTTTCCAAACAACTCTCGTTTTCCACTTCCAACTTTAATTACGTGAGAAATTATACCAAAAGCAGGTAAAATTAAAATATACACTTCAGGATGACCAAAAAATCAAAATATATGAACAAACAAAAGAGGATCACCCAACCCAATAGGATCAAAAAACCCTGTATTAAAATTACGATCTGTCAAAAGTATTGTTAAACCAGCCGCCAAAACAGGTATAGCACAAATTAACAAAAAACCGGTCACAGCAATACACCAAACAAACATTGGTGTTCGGACCAAAGCTATAACTCCTGGACGCATACAAATAGCTGTAGTAGTAAAATTAATACCAGATATAATAGAAGAGGCACCACCTACATGTAAAGATAAAATTAAATAATCCACACTTACACCAGAATGATACTTTCAACTAGACAAAGGAGGATAAATAGTTCAACCCGTACCAGAACCAGCCTCTACGTAAGTAGAACCTAGCAAAAGCAACAAAGATCTAGTTAATAGTCAGAAACTTAAATTATTTAAACGGGGAAAAGCTATATCAGGAGCTGTTAACATCAAAGGAACCAGCCAGTTACCAAAACCCCCTAACATTATAGGCATAACTAAAAAAAAAATCATAACTAACCCATGGGAAGTAACAATTAAATTATATAAATGAGCATCATCCAAAATAGTACCAGGTATAGATAACTCTATACGAATAATTACACTAAAAGCCGTTCCCACTAGTCCAGCTCAAAAAGAAAAAATAAAATATAAAGTTCCAATATCTTTATGATTAGTACTAAAAAACCAACGATAACAATAAGACTTACAACGCTTATTTATACTAACAAAAGAATATACAAGTTTACTAAAAAAATTAAAAATAACACCATACAAAGAATCGTTAACATTACCAACACTCTTAAAATTCTTTTTTTCTAAAAACATCGGTCCCCTAAACAAATTTTTCAT